GCCTTCTATTTCTAATAGGCCATGAACTAGATCAAAATCATTCTCAACGAGTCTACCATAAGCGATCCTATTGTTTTCCTCTGGTTCGGGTGGAGACCAAAGATCTTGAGCGACCGATCCGGCAGAACAATTCAAAAGATAAAGAAGTATCGTTAATTTCTTCGTGCTCATTCCAAGTTCGACGTACGAGCTGTACAAATAAAAATCCCCTTCGTTACAGAATGTCTTCTGCAAATAGATAGATATCGGATCTATGGGGCAATTATTTAGAAGTAAATTTTGTGCGACAGCCCTTCCTATCTGATAGAAAAGGAGCCGAGAATTCTGAACCGGTATTACATGGGCTCGCAAATCCCAAGTTTGTCTATGACGAGCGAATCTAATTGTATTTTCGTCTATAATTGATTTCCCATGTGAAATACTAATCGATAGGGCCTCATTGGTAAGTGCTATAAGATCTTGTGCATTGGAACCCATGGTTATGGCCGCGAATCCATTAGCCTGGAACGCTTTTTTTTCCAAGCGAAATCCCCTAGTATATGAAAGAGTGAAAAAGTGCTTTCGTTGTTGTGGAATAAGAGGCCTTCGTACCTTAATGCACGTATCTAATCTATGCGGAGCTATTAGAGAGGGATCCACGAATTGGGGAAAATGGGTCGAAGCAATAACAAGACTATTTCCAGTGGAAGATCTTTCACAATCCCAGGAGAGAAGGTTCACTAATAGCTCGAGGGAGAAGGAACCCGAATCCCTAAAATGCAGCTCATGAATGTTTGGAATCCATATTATGCAAGGAGAGATTGCTTTTGTTAATTCGATTTGAAGGCTGATATAAAATTGGGCTACGCGCCACACCGTGTCCATCTCCTCAGTTAGCGCATCCATCCTAGTTAGCTGTTCCAGCTCCATATTAATCTTATCGTCATGAGCATCTCTCTCCTCAAAACTATAGATACTAGGATCAAAATCAATATCCATATCGTCAAAAACATGAATATCTTGATTAATAGCCTCAATAGGGTCACGAGCATCAATAAAAATCTCGATCTCATCATCACTGGCATCACTGTCATCATCATCATCAGCAAAACGAAAAACTGTATCCCGGAACTTGTCCAGAAATATCGTAATGAAAGGAAGATAGGAGTTTTTCGTTAGGTATTTGACCAAATAGGATTGTCCAATTCCTATAGAACCTATCACTAAAATACCCCGAGAGGGGGTTACAGCTAAGCGGAGCGAAAAGGGTTGTAGATCAGATGGGACATGAACACTATTAGCCCCAGACGGGGTTTGTGCATAAGTGATTGTCTGATAATGAGCAAGGAATAGCCGTCTTTCTGCTAAAGAGGATGTATCGAACTCATAATTTAGTAGATCCTTGTTATGAAGGTCAATTAAGTTTCCTAAGTAAATTTCTCCCGGTTGTTCCATCAGTGGAGAATCAAAGTCATTCTTTGAGAAATGATCACTCTGAGTCAGACTCCATAAAATTCGATCAATCCTTTTTTCTGGCGTTAAGGTGGAGAACTGAATCAAGACTTCTCTTTCTTCATCCTCAACCCAATCACTGTTTGCGGCCCAGTCTTCTATCGTTTCATCAATCCAATACCCGCTCCTTTTTCTTAGCACTGAATAGATCTCTTTACTTGTATGACTTAGATATCTCGTATTTATCAAAAAAGCGAGTGGATCGAAGGGCATACTTATGAGATCGATGATCTCGACGAGCTTTTTCTTCCAATTTTTCTTCTTATTAAAGCGTATTCCATCAGCATTACGCAAGAACAGCTTTTGCAGAGCACCTAGAAAGAGATTAGTTAACCTGAACAACCCGAAAGAATTCGATTCAGATAGAGGATACCTATCCAGAAGTTTTCCCACCTCAATCTCAAGCATAGATGATTCCATTATCAAAGATTTGACCGTTTTGAACTCTGTCTGTAACTCACTAGCGATCGAGAAAACAACGTAAAGATGTACCACAACGAGACTTCCAGCCACAAGAAGAAGGAAAAAGATTGCAGAGAGGAACTCCCGAAGATTTTCCGATCTCAGCTGTGTCGATCTCAATGGTAGCTTCTTTTTTGGAGGAATCAGGCCATAGGACAGAACAAACTTATGAAAACACTTCCTCTGAATCGTACTTATCTTCCTCTGAATCTTACTTATCTTCCTCTGAATCTTCCTTATCAGAGTATATTGCCTCTTCCATTTTGTAAGACAAAATTGAATCTGTTTAATTCGCCCTTTTGTAACTGCTACCTCACTAATATCACTAATAATATCAATCAAAATGGATACACTATCCATAAAAATGGATACAAACTTGTTTTTGCTCTTTAGTCTCCACAATAGGTCTGAACAAATTTGTAAAAATAGAGGCTTTAGATATCTGTACCCTTGGGAAGTAAAGGCCCATGGCAGATATGTTTGGAAGAGATTCCATTTTGAGCGAGTTGAAAAAGCACTATCTCGTTGAAAGGTTCTATCCATCCGC